AATTCCGTTATGGTCCAATTCTGACCAGTAATAAATACCGGGGCTCTGCAATATTTGATTGATCACAATTCTGTATATTCCATTTACTAGAAAAGTTCCCAGGGAATTCATTAGAGGAATGTTTCCAATAAAAATTGTTTGTTCTTGCATCTCCCTACTGGTTTTCCTAAATAATCCCGCGGATACATATAATTCTGAAGAATATGTAAGTGATTCATACACAGCATCCTCTTCTTTTATCAAGGGTTCTGCCAATTGATATGTTTCCACAAATAATTGAAATTCAATTTCTTCATCTGTATCTTCAATTTTTGGAAACTTATCAAGTTCTTCCGTTAAGCTCTGATCAATGAACCTACAAAATCCTTCAAATTGTATCTGATTAAACCCAGGTATTGTAGACATTCCCTCATTTCCATCTCGTAGCATTTGAACTGAATTTCCCATTTATTGAAAGAAAAATCCCATTTTTTGCTCATTCTTCATTGAATCGCATAGATCGATCTAGCTCTGATGGAATTTCTATTCTGTTTACTAAATCACATAAAATTTGACACAAAAACTCCATATATTCATAAAAGATTTTTTGAGTAGTGAAGGGAATTAAGTAGGGAAAAGGGATTCAAAATGCAAGTACAATAAAAAAAAATCAGTAATCCATCCCAAAGAGGTAATGTAATATTTGCATCTATTTTGTATCATTTTGGCGGCATGGCCGAGTGGTAAGGCGGAGGACTGCAAATCCTTTTTCCCCAGTTCAAATCCGGGTGTCGCCTGATTCTAATTAAAAAAAAGACCCGAAATTCCTTATCGACTGATAGAACCTATAACTCACCGAATTATTCCCCAGCCGAAGGAGAGACCTTTGTCTCTTGATACGTACTTACTCGTTACTCGATTCTAAGCATCTGGGGTTCTCAAAAGTTCAAGTTCTGTAAATCCTTGTGTCTAGGATTCAAGGAAAGATTCTAGTAAGTAGTGGTTACTGACTGGGCCTTGAATTCGATTAGAGAGCCGAAGGTTATATCTAACTAGTTCGTAATTAGTAATTGTGAAAAAGCGGAATATATTTGGTATACACACTCAAAGGAGTCTCTGAGTATTCAGATATTCGATTAATATTCGATTGGGTAATTGGCTTTTATCGAAAAAGCTCAAAAGGAACCTCTTTTCCACCGGTCAAGAGTGGAATAGGCTGTTCAAAATCGTATAGGAATTTGTTATATGTATGTGGATTTATTGAATTGCTTCATTAAATTCAATTTATAGTCCGAAATAAGAATCCTTTTTTTTTACTCTGTACCATTGATTTAACTATTATTAGTATTAGTGAACAATAATGGAAAAATTCCTTCTTATAGAGATAGGGGACATAATTCACATGGATATTGTAAGTCTCGCTTGGGCTGCTTTAATGGTAGTCTTTACATTTTCCCTTTCACTTGTAGTATGGGGAAGAAGTGGACTCTAGAAATACTACTTAACTTATTGAGTTTTAAGTTGGTTTTTTTATTTATATATTATATGTCATATCCATACCATTTTTCTTTCTTTGATTCTTTCGGTGGATACTTGGATTTCTATTTGAAATAATCCGAAATCTAGGAATTCGAACTGTAAATTGAAAGTAAGAGTTGCCTTTCGATTAGTTCGGATTGATCAGAATCAATACAAATCGATCAAATAGATGTAGCAAAAAATCGAATTGGGGTCCCTATGTACATAACAGAAGATACATATTGTGTGTGGATTGATCTATCTAAATTGAAGTCTGTATCTTTATTAGAGTATAGCACAACTTTCGACACTACAAAAAAGCACTAATCTAATAGATAAATTAATAGTATAGCTATAGCATGGTAGAAAGAAATAGAAATATATGAATCTTTCTACCATACTATCCAATTTCATGGAATACTGCTGATTCTAGCCTGCTCATTTCATTTAAGAAACGAAATTGGAATCCTTTTTTATTTCCATTTTTTCAATCATTGATAAAGAAGTCAAGTTTCATTCAAATTAATCATTTTGGCTAACCGTTTTTACATAGATTATAAGTAAAAAGGCAGTAGGAACTAGAATGAAGAGTGCAGTAGCAATAAATGCGAGAATATTTACTTCCATAATCTCATCGTTTTTTTACTTCGCAATAATTCGGGATTTAATCCCATAGAGATGATCCATTTTTCGCCTATCAATTCAATGGGATGAATTACATCTTGATGGTATTGAATCGGATTTATATTATGAATAACAATATATGAGTTATCATATCAATTCGCCGTCGCGAATTGAATAGTATAACATAGGAAGATCCTTTATCCATACTGAATCCAAAATATATATATATATATAAAAGATTCTTCATTACCTCGAAAAAGGTCTAAAAAGGCAGGATCCTTGTTTGATCTTTCTTTTATTAATATCCTCTCTTCTTTTCTTGGGTTGTACTAGGGCGCATATATGAAAAGTGAAACGTGCAATTTGAATGAGATAGAATGTTTCAAATTTCAATTTGTTAGTCTTAGTGATTGAGATGGCACAAAATCGGAGACAGAAAGAGAGATAGGATTAATCTGAAAAGTCAAAAGTATTTTGTCAGAGTAACCATAATAAAAGAAATTGTGTATTGTATTGTACAAGAAACGAATTCCATTTGTGTATGTACTCCCGAGAAGCATATGGGACTCTATTCCATTAGATAGACACGAGAAATTGAAAAGCCAGACCCAATAAATATGGTATCTTTTGGAATCCTACGTATGATCTTACAAATAAAAAAAAGGTACTAGTACCAATTCACATATCTCTCCCAGCAATCAGTTCTAGTTGATGTAATGAAAGTAGGTGAGAAATAAATGCAAAAAGAAAAAGGAAAGAAAAAAGAACTAAGAATCATAAGAATATCATAAGAATCCCTATTGAGAGTGAAATTCGATTGTCTTCCTTTTCCCAGAAAGTGGAAGGAAGGATGAATTGATAAAAAATTATATATAGGTTATAGGTTATCGGATCTGTCGGGACTGACGGGGCTCGAACCCGCAGCTTCCGCCTTGACAGGGCGGTGCTCTGACCAATTGAACTACAATCCCAGGGAACTGAGATCTACATACAGTATCCTTTTTTTTATGATTTGATTCAAAAAAATTCTAGTTATAATTTTCGTGTTGGAACGGAGACGGGTGATATCCACATGAATATGCACTTTAGTGAGAACAACATGAATTACTCGTAATTTTTCCTTATTTCAAAATCGATTGAGAATCCATCTTTATACTTTAATATTTATACTTCAAGATCGTGATATGAATCTATATTATTATCATGATCCAAATTTCCCAGAACAAATTAATCGAGCAAACAAATAAAAAAATGCGGGAGATATAAACAAGATGCAGGGTCGTTTGTCTGCTTGGCTAGTCAAACACGGGCTAGTTCATAGATCCTTGGGCTTCGATTACCACCAAGGAATAGAGACTTTACAAATAAAGCCCGAGGATTGGCATTCCATTGCTGTCATTTTATATGTATATGGTTACAATTATCTACGTTCTCAATGTGCCTACGGCGTAGCACCAGGCGGGCTGTTAGCTAGTGTGTATAATCTTACAAGAATAGAATACGGTGTGGATCAACCGGAAGAGGTATGCATAAAAGTATTTGCTCCTAGGAGCAATCCTCGAATTCCGTCCGTTTTCTGGGTTTGGAAAAGCGCATATTTTCAAGAAAGGGAATCCTATGATATGTTGGGAATCCATTATGATAATCATCCACGCCTGAAACGTATTTTAATGCCCGAAAGTTGGATAGGATGGCCCTTACGTAAGGATTATATTGTCCCCAATTTTGATGAAATACAAGATGCTTTTTGAATGATAATAAATGAATCTGAACTTCTACAACTTCTGATATCAAAATTTGGATGTTTTGTTATAGATTATACATATAGTATTGGATGTACCGCTGGTACCATGGGTGGATAAAAAAATCAACGAAAAATTAAGAATTCATTGAGATTCTAAAAAGTTTTCTTTTGGATGAGCTAAGGGTCGATAGAGTGCACTAAAAAGTTCTCCACCATGAGCTTTGTACTGCTGTATGATGTTTGAGACCCACCCTCCATATCCCCCGCTTCCGGGGGATATGGCCACCCATACATACATATGGCAAGGCCCCCCCCACTCCCACCTCCCGGGGGGGGGCCCAGTCCCGCGGGGACCCGACCGTCGTTCCTGTATCAGGTATGATTTGAGGCCCCCTCCCTATTCCAGCTCCAACTCCTCCCCTCCAAGGGAGAAGAGGAAGAGTCCCCGTAGCCGGGGACTCGAAAGGCAGCAAGGAAATTTGTCAACAACTACATTAGCATTAGAAGCTTAATCACGTCACGGAAATTAGGCCACAACTTTATTATTATTAGAACCAAGGACTTATCTTATAGCTTACTAATGATTTATCTTAATAGCTTCCCGTAGACAAAGCGGATTCGGAATTGTCTTTCATTCCAAGGCATAACTTGATTGGTTAATTTCTAGAATGAATACTCGTCCAAAATTTAATCATGTGCTGCCAGGAACCAGATTTGAACTGGTGACACGAGGATTTTCAGTCCTCTGCTCTACCTGCTGAGCTATCCCGACCATTCCCCCTTCTCTACTCATTTTAATAGAGAACTGGGGTCTATGTCAATTAAAAGGACGAAAAGTCTAACAAAGTCTTATCTAGGTACCGCAATTTCTTTGGTCTTCAAAAAGCTTTGTCTCTAAGTTTATTTTAGTTTTAGTACGTGTAATGATATTGATTGTGAATCACTCAAATGATTATTCCTTGCTCAAAGATATTCATTTTTACGTATATCACAAGACTTTTGATAAGGGAAAAGCATTTCCGTCCGGAGCCTTTAGCCTTTTTGAAATTGAAAACAAAAAAATAAGGAACATAACCACCTTCAAACTGTTAATAAAAAAAGGATAACTAGTTAGGGAGTGAAATAAGCTTTTGGGGATAGAGGGACTTGAACCCTCACGATTTTTAAAGTCGACGGATTTTCCTCTTACTAGAAATTTCTTTGTTGTCAGTATTGACATGTAGAACGGGACTCTATCTTCATTCTCGTCCGATTAATCAGTTCTTCAAAAGATCTATCAGACTATGGAGTAAATGAATATTTGATTCTTTTTTCAACTTGGAATCGATTCATAACCCAAAAATTCTTCCATTTTTTCATATAAATTTTTTCATTTCATATTCTAAAATTTTGATTTAGATAGAATTATCTATTTATATATATATATTTCATATTCATATTATATAAAATAGAATTTAGATTATCAGATTATATAAATAAATATGTATATATTAGAAATACGGATTACGTACGGGTTCGGGTTGTCATTAATCATTTGATATAGTTCACTACGTATATGCTTTACCCTTTTTTTTATTGGAGTTTTGATGGAAGAATTCTTATAAGAACACAGCACAGTCAACCTCATTTGTTAGAACAACTTCCTTTGAGTCTCTGCACCTTTCCTTTTTTTTTATTCTTGCTTTCTGAACCCTTATTTTTTGCTTTTTTTTTGAAAAAAAAAGGAGTTGGCTCAGGATTGCCCATTTTTATTAATTCCAGGGTTTCTCTGAATTTGAAAGTTTTCACTTAGTAGGTTTCCATACTAAGGCTCAAGCCAATTAAGTCCGTAGCGTCTACCGATTTCGCCATATCCCCCTTTCTTTGTTTTCAAATTCGGATCTCAGTGGAATGTCTTTCCCCTTTCTTTTTTATTCTTTTATGTCGGAACCGTCGAATTCATTAGATTTGATACGGATTACTATACCGATTACTAGACCGAAAGGTCTTTCCTCCTTTTTTCTTTTTTGTCTAACCTCTTTCATCTCTATCAAAAGCCTATATTTGATTTTTGATTTGGTCTAATTAGAAATGATTCTATCATTTCTGTAGCTGCAATTCAATATGGATGGATATATACCATATATATCCTCTTATCCTTTCAATTTCCCATGCAATTTTTAATACTCAAAGGTTCGATTCTTTGTTTTTCATCTTAGTCTCTGAATGAAAGCAGAAGAATATCTTCTATCTTATTATGTTATTATGATCAGGATTTCAGCTTTATCGATTCTAAATTCTTAGAATTCGAAATTATTTTTATTCGAAAAGAATAAAAATGAATAGTTTCTAATAGTTAATAGCTAAGCCTAAACTAAGATCTAGTTTATCGAATTCCTATGTATGTAGAATTTCTGTGAGCCCGCTTAGCTCAGAGGTTAGAGCATCGCATTTGTAATGCGATGGTCATCGGTTCGATTCCGATAGCCGGCTTTTCTCTATTTTTTTTTGTATTTGTTCGATTTTTTTTACATGATGAATAAAATTTTGAAATCAAAGAACAAAAAATAAGGTCCCCTTTCCTTTTAGTTTACTTACATATTTGAAAATAAAAATACAAAATTAAATATCTAATTGAAAAATGGATTCGTATACGATATTTATACAATAATAATTCATTTCATTATTTCTTATTTATTGTACTTCAGGGGATTTCGCTTCATTTATTAATTAGTTCAGTTTTAATTTCGATTTCTTTTGTAAAATGAAATATAAAAAAAGAAAATAAATGAAGAAAAAAGAAAGGAGTCTTTATGTCGCGTTACCGAGGGCCTCGTTTCAAAAAAATACGCCGTCTAGGGGCTTTGCCCGGATTAACTAATAAAAGGCCTAGAGCCAGAACTCGTCTTAGAAACCAATCACGTTACGGGAAAAGATCTCAATATCGTATTCGTCTAGAAGAAAAACAAAAATTGCGTTTTCATTATGGTATTACAGAACGACAATTACTTAAATACGTGCGTATCGCCAGAAAAGCCAAAGGGTCAACAGGTCAGGTTTTACTACAATTACTTGAAATGCGTTTGGATAACATCCTTTTTCGATTGGGTATGGCTCCGACTATTCCGGCAGCCCGCCAATTAGTTAACCATAGACATATTTTAGTTAATGGTCGTATAGTAGATATACCAAGTTATCGTTGCAAACCCCAGGATACTATTATGGCAAGGGATGAACAAAAATCCAGAACTCTAATTCAAAATTATCTTGATTCATCCCCCCCTGAGGAATTGCCCAAACATTTGACCCTTCACCTATTCCCATATAAAGGATTAGTCAATCAAATAATAGATAGTAAGTGGGTCGGTTTAAAAATAAATGAATTGCTAGTGGTAGAATATTATTCTCGTCAGACTTAACCCTAAATAAAATACAAAGCAAAGAGTTCGGATAATTTGGCCCCTTTCTTTTGCCAAAGTAAATTGACTTATTGACTTAAGGTTTAAAGTCAGGGGTTTTATCCGGATTTTCTCCGACTCATATATCCTACCCCGCCCTGTATTTTTCCTATTCATGTATCATAGATCGGCAGAAAGATTTTCATTCCTTGCCCGTACTTTACTTTCCAGTATTTTACGTACCGCAGCAATGAAAAATCAAATATATATTAAAAGAAGGACCTAACTGTTATGTTCTACTACTTTATTTCATGGTATTTCTTGTTGGTTGATTTGTTACAGTTAGGAATGTTGGCGAATTAGGCGAAAGTACGGAAAGAGAGGGATTCGAACCCTCGGTAAACAAAAGCCTACATAGCAGTTCCAATGCTACGCCTTGAACCACTCGGCCATCTCTCCTACACAAGGATTATGACTCAGAAACCGAAGAAATAGCGAGAAATTACTATATTCATATTTATGTGAATACTTTCGATTTTTGTTTCGATAGGGATGCCCAGCCCAAATAGACCGGATTAAATCAATGAATTTGAACGAATCAACTGATTGATTGATGGGTTTATGTCTTTTAGACCATGTATGATTAATGGATACTCTTCACCCATGATTCTATTTCGATTTCGACTAAAATTCCATAAAAATTAGAAAATTCCTTTCTAGTTTGAAAGTTCTCGCTAACAAATCCTTTATCTCATCGATCTATTACAAATTCATGAATCATCCCGGGGATATTTCTATTTAATTGTCTAGTGTATACTCGCTATGGACACAACAAAAATAAACAGTTATTCTATTGATTTCCATCATAGAAAGATTATTCGATTCTTTTTCCTTTACTCTTTAGATCATAATTCAATCAAAACGATTTTTGACCTAATCGAAAAATTCCTCGATTCTTCCGCTTCGATGAAATTGGAATAGTTCCTATACTACTACTACATTTGTTTTGTATGAATTTGAATAGGATTCAACTATTTTATTTCTTATTGATTCTTGTTATTGATTTTTGAAAAGGAGCAATTTGAGTATTTGGAATAATTGGAATAAAAAAAAATAGAAAGGGTTCATTAAATAAATTTTGTTTGGAAATGAATCTGTTTTTATGTTATTTCGTACTGTACAAATCCTTTGTTTGTGGAATCATTTTCCCCCAAAAGGTAATAAGACGAATTATAGAATGGATTGATACCTATGCCTAGATCGCGGATAAATGGAAATTTTATTGATAAGACCTTTTCAATTGTGGCCAATATCTTATTACGAATAATTCCGACAACTTCAGGAGAAAAAGAGGCATTTACTTATTACAGAGATGGTGTGATTTGATTCTTTTTTTTTATTCCAATTTACTGCTTCTAGTTTTACCAGAAAGGCACACGATTCGAGATAGAAAGAAAAAATATTCTTAATTCTATATTATTGTGAAATAAACCTACGCTTGTTGAAGGTGAAGTTTAGAAATAGAACAATTCCTTCTGTCGTGTATCCTCGATTGATGCAGCCTCAAATACTATGCTTCAGTTATCGATTTTAGTATTGAGCGAAAGGTTACACCTATGTGTTCCGTATTACAGGTCAATCCTACTTCCTAGTAATATAGTCTAAATAGGCGGCATAGGGGAAGAAGCACTACACCTAGCAATCGACAACACAAAAGCTTTGTAAAAAATTACCTACCTACTCCCTTTTCGTATCTGGATTGGGACTAAAAAAAATGGTTGGGACAACAAATATCCATCTCGTTCGTACTTTGGTTACCCATATAACCATCGAAGACTGTTGAAGTGACTATTTCCTGGAAATTAGGAGGCGTTGAGGACAAAGGAATTGCTGGAGTTATCCTTTCTATTTAGTATCAAGACCTTTGATGTTAGTAAAAGCTCTTTCGCAAGAAGGTTGGCTAGAGATTTTTTGTAAAAACACTAGCCCCGCTCAGTCCATAATGAAAATATTGCACCCCTTTTTGATTCCATGTATTTCTTATTCTCATTATGCATATTAAAGGAGGAGCCGTATGAGATGAAAATTTCACGTACGGTTCTGGAACGGAGATTCTTTGAATCGAATGACGACCGTAACGGATGTCAGCTCAATCCGAAGGAAATTATGCGGAAGCTTTACAGAATTATTATGAAGCTATGCGACTAGAAATCGATCCCTACGATCGAAGTTATATACTCTATAATATAGGCCTTATCCACACAAGTAATGGAGAACATACAAAAGCTTTAGAATATTATTTTAGGGCACTCGAACGAAACCCATTCTTACCCCAAGCTTTTAATAATATGGCAGTGATCTGTCATTACGTGCGACTATCTCCACTATAGAAAGAAAAAGGAAGACCAAATCTGCTAGTAAATACTAAAAAAAAAGGCTCGCTACATCTGCATCGTCCAGTCCAAAACGACGATTTTTATGAGCTGTAGCAAAGAAAGAAACTTCATAGAAGTCAAAATAGGAAGAAATGAGATATGCCTAGATACCTTTTTTCAATGTCTATGGATAAAAAAAATCGAGAATTGATAGAGAGGAAGCACCGTAAAGATCTAGTAACGAGGTTTTGGGCCAAGACATTAAGAACTGCTTACTTATACCTATTAAGATAGATAGAAGTTAGGAATTAACTTATGTAATAGAGTCGATCCACTAAGGTGCGGCGGTGTAGGATCAGATCCCAAAGATAGTAAGTCTTTTC